AAAGTTCTACTAATCTTGATGTAACTCAAAAATATAGACATTTGTGGGTTCAATGCGAAAATTGTTATGCATTAAATTATAAGAAATTGCTTAAGTCAAAAATGGGTATTTGTGAACAATGTGGCTATCATTTGAAAATGAATAGTTCAGATAGAATTGAACTTCTGATTGATCCTGGTACTTGGAATCCTATGGATGAAGGTATGGTCTCTATGGATCCTATCGAATTTCATTCGGAGGAGGAAGCTTATAAAGATCGTATTGATTCTTATCAAATAAAGACAGGTTTAACTGAAGCTGTTCAAACAGGTATAGGTCAACTAAACGGTATTCCTGTAGCAATTGGGGTTATGGATTTTGAGTTTATGGGCGGCAGTATGGGATCTGTAGTAGGGGAAAAAATCACCCGATTGATTGAGTATGCTGCCAATCAATTCATACCCCTTATTATAGTATGTGCTTCCGGGGGGGCACGGATGCAAGAAGGAAGCTTGAGCTTAATGCAAATGGCTAAAATTTCGTCTGTTTTATATGATTATCAATTAAATAAAAAGTTATTTTATGTATCAATCCTTACATCTCCTACTACTGGTGGGGTGACAGCCAGCTTTGGTATGTTGGGGGATATCATTATTGCTGAACCTAACGCCTACATTGCATTTGCAGGTAAAAGAGTAATTGAACAAACATTGAATAAGACAGTACCTGAAGGTTCACAAGCAGCCGAATTTTTATTCCATAAGGGCTTATTCGATCCAATCGTACCACGTAATCTTTTAAAAGACGTTCTAAGTGAGTTATTTCAGCTGCATGCTTTTTTTCCTTTGAATCAAAATCAAGGCGAGGATTAAGGTCAATTTTTTATTTGTGTCAAAAAATATTTTGTTTTTTTTAAGTAAAACCATAAGAATGGGAGTTTTTGGTTGGCGACATCCTAATTTTGGAATAAAAAAAGACTTCAAAAACAAAATTTGAATAATTAGGAATATTTATTATAGTTTCGATTCCTAATTAGGAAAACTTGATCAACAAGATAAAAGAACGACTTCTTCATTTTCCTTCTTACACTTACATATGTATAGAATAAAAAAACTTTTTGTTTGTCTCTTTCGTCGGGGAATCTTTATTTAAAATACCTCTTGGATCAGACTTTAACGACTCCTTTGGAAATTGAATTTATAATAACCCTATATTTTACTGAATTAGTAAGAAAAAAAAAGAGAAGATAAAGTTGATTATCATATATTATATGTAGAAATCGAATTTCTTTTTTAGTTCTACATTTTTTGTACTTATTATATACTATATTCATTCTATAGAATGAAAATTCTAATTAATTAATATAATAACATAATAACAACAAAAAATATAACAAACAGGTACAATTACAATATCGTACATCGAGGTACCCATTCTATGACAACTATGAACTTTCCCTCTATTTTTGTGCCTTTAGTAGGTCTAGTATTTCCGGCAATTGCAATGGCTTCTTTATTTCTTCATGTTCAAAAAAATAAAATTGTTTAGATCTTCTGGTCCAAATCTAATTTTTCAAGGCTTATACTTGAATTCTAACACAGATATAGATATACATTTAGTGGAATGCTATACCACGCGATTTCTGCCGAATATAAATGAACGAGCCCTTATGTATGTGATGTATATGGAAAGATGACAACATAGGAATAGATGTCATTATTTTGAGCGAACTACAAACGAAAATAGAAAGAAATATTTAGATATTATTTAAAGAAAAGTGAAACACATCCGACATCAGAATAGTACTATACTAGTTGATGAAAGTTACATCGGAAACAAGACAGAGTAAAGAAAGTACAATTCATTTGGGGTATTCTTTCAATTCAAATTAAATGCAACCAGATCTAGTATGAATTGGCGATCAGAACGTATATGGATAGAACTTATAACGGGATCTCGAAAAATAAGTAATTTCTGCTGGGCCTTTATCCTTTTTTTAGGTTCATTAGGATTCGTGTTGGTTGGAATTTCCAGCTATCTTGGTAGGAATTTGATATCTTTATTTCCCCCCCAGCAAATTCTATTTTTTCCACAAGGGATCGTGATGTCTTTCTATGGGATTGCAGGCCTCTTTATTAGCTCATATTTGGCGTGTGCAATTTCGTGGAATGTAGGTAGTGGTTATGACCGATTCGATAGAAAAGAAGGAATAGTCTGTATTTTTCGTTGGGGATTCCCTGGAAAAAATCGTCGCATCTTCTTTCGATATCTTATAAAAGATATTCAGTCTATTAGAATAGAACTTAAAGAGGGTATTTATACTCGTCGTGTCCTTTATCTGGAAATCAGAGGACAAGGAGCCATTCCTTTGACCCGTACTGATGAGAATTTGACTCCACGAGAAATTGAACAAAAAGCGGCTGAATTGGCCTATTTCTTGCGTGTACCAATTGAAGTATTTTGAAAAATGAACTGAAATAATGAATGCTTTCTTAACTTGGTGTAAAATAAAAAATCTAGAATACTTTTTTCTACGGCATACCTTAACAGAAATCTCATCAGAACGTCCACTCGGGTCAAAACATATGTATACAGAACAATCAAACGGGGAAACTTTTTATGTTATCTTTTTTTAGTAATCTTTCTTTTGTTCGCTTTAATGATCAAATAATTTGATTTCTTCTAATTTCGAAGTATAACGATAATTAAATTATCCGAATTCTATCGCGTTTTGCCACCTATTTTTATCATCACATTCAGGCCTTAAGTTATTTTTTTGTGCTATGGTTAACTTGTTAAATTTTTTGAAATATTTTATATTTTTGTAGTAAAGTGAATTCTTTCATCTTGAAATCCAAATAATATTCATTAATTGAAAAAAAAAAAATGAAATGAACCCACCGCGTATTCCTTTCGATGAATACGCGGTGGGTTCATTAACAATTTATAGATGAAAAAAAAAATGGAAAAAAAGAAAGCATTTCTTCCGTTTCTATATCTTATATCCATAGTATTTTTACCCTGGTGGATCTATCTATCATTTCAAAAAAGTCTGGAATCTTGGGTTACTACTTGGTGGAATACTAAGCAATCTGAAACTTTTTTGAATGATATTCAAGAAAAAAATCTTCTCGAAAAATTCATCGAATTAGAGGAGCTCCGCTTGTTGGACGAAATGATAAAGGAAGACCCGGAAACACATCTACAAAAGCTTCGTATAGGAATCCACAATGAAACAATTCAATTGATCAAAATGTACAATGAGGATTGTATCCATATTATTTTGCACTTCTCGATAAATTTAATCTGTTTCCTTATTCTAGGTGGTTATTCTATTCTGGGAAAAAAAGAACTTATTCTTCTTAACTCTTGGGTTCAGGAATTCCTATATAACTTAAGCGACACAATAAAAGCTTTTTCTATTCTTTTAGTCACCGATTTATGTATCGGATTTCATTCGCCCCAGGGTTGGGAACTACTGATTAGCTCTATCTACAAAGATTTTGGATTGGCCAATAACGATCAAATTATATCGAGTCTTGTTTGCACTTTTCCAGTCATGCTAGATACATTTTTGAAATATTGGATTTTCTGTTCTTTAAATCGTGTATCCCCATCACTTGTAGTGATTTATCATTCACTGAACGAATGAAAAGAAGAAAACGGGTATTAGGGATATAAATCCAATTCAAGTTTATAATTCGAAAGTTTGTTACTTTGTACATAATCAAAGCATTATAAATTGGACCCCCTCTTTCTATTTCTACCCGTCTAATCTAAGGCGAGAAGTTCCTCCTATATTCCAGTAATATTATATTATTTTATTAAATCCAGTTTTCAGTTAAAGTAAATAGCAGAATCGTGGATAGGAAACTCTATTAGCAACCTACCAAATTTATTGTAGAAATTTTCGGAATCAATGATTGGACCATGCAAACTATAAATACCTTTTCTTGGATAAAAGAACAAATTACTCGATCCATTTCCATATTCCTGGTGATATATATAATAACTCGGTCATCCATTTCGAACGCATATCCCATTTTCGCACAGCAAGGTTATGAAAATCCACGCGAAGCGACTGGGCGTATTGTATGTGCCAATTGCCATTTAGCTAATAAGCCCGTGGATATTGAGGTTCCACAAGCGGTCCTTCCAGATACTGTATTTGAAGCAGTTGTTCGAATTCCTTATGATATGCAATTAAAACAAGTTCTTGCTAACGGCAAAAAAGGGGGTTTGAATGTGGGGGCTGTTCTTATTTTACCTGAGGGATTTGAATTAGCCCCACCCGATCGTATTTCTCCAGAGATGAAAGAAAAGATAGGGAATCTTTCTTTTCAGAACTATCGCCCCAATAAAAAAAATATTCTTGTGATAGGTCCTGTTCCGGGGCAAAAATATAGTGAAATTACCTTTCCTATTCTTTCCCCGGACCCTGCCAATAAGAAAGATGTTCACTTCTTAAAATATCCGATATATGTAGGTGGTAACAGGGGAAGGGGTCAGATTTATCCTGACGGAAGCAAGAGTAATAATACAGTTTATAATTCCACAGCAGCAGGTATAGTAAAGAAAATTGTACGAAAAGAAAAGGGCGGATACGAAATAAACATAGCGGATGCCTCGGATGGGCGTGAAGTGGTTAATATTATACCTCCAGGACCAGAACTTCTTGTTTCAGAGGGTGAATCTATCAAACTTGATCAACCATTAACGAGTAATCCTAATGTGGGTGGGTTTGGTCAAGGAGACGCAGAAATAGTACTTCAAGACCCACTGCGCGTACAAGGTCTTTTATTCTTCTTTGCATCTGTTATTTTGGCACAAATTTTTTTGGTTCTTAAAAAGAAACAATTCGAGAAGGTTCAATTGTCTGAAATGAATTTCTAGATTTGTGGATTTATCAACATCAAGCTTGTAACAATAACAAAATTATTGTTGACAATTCTTTGACAATTTTGGATGATAAATAAATAACAAAATTACGAGAAGTTTGTTTTTTGTTTGTTTATACTTTT